AAAGTTATTACTAGAAGGCAAGACGCGAAGAATCGAAGAATTAAAGATAAATGTACAAAAAGAACTTAATTGTGTGAACCGAAAACTCAACATTGCTATTACAAGAATTACAAACCCTTATGGACACCCTAATATTCTTGCAGAATTTATAGCCGGACAATTAAAGAATAGAGTTTCATTTCGCAAAGCAATAAAAAAGGCTATTGAATTAACCGAACAGGCGGATACAAAAGGAATTCAAGTACAAATTGCAGGTCGCATCGACGGAAAAGAAATTGCACGTGTCGAATGGATCAGAGAAGGTAGGGTTCCTCTACAAACCATTCGAGCTAAAATTGATTATTGTTCCTATGGAGTCCGAACGATCTATGGAGTATTAGGCATCAAAATTTGGATATTTGGGGAATAATAATGGGGAATAAGAATATTTTCCTTGTCTTTACCCTTTACACTATATCCATTCATAAAAAAAAAATAGAATAAAAAAAAACAAACTTTTTCTCTTAAATCAAAAAAATAAGCAATTCTAATTCTATAGGGTTGAATAAAAATTGGATTGATGATTTCATATAATTGCTATGCTTAGTGTGTGACTCGTTGGTTTTTTTTTATAGGATAGAATTCAAAAAAATGGACAGATCCCTACTGTGAACTAATAACTATAGAACTAATAACCAACTCATCGTTTCACATTATCTGGATACAAAAAAGCAGTCAAGATATGATATATTGGTCATATCATTGTAGCAACTGAAATCTTTCTTGCATAAACAAAAGAAAAATCAATCTAATTATGATATAAAAAAAGTATGCAGATAAAAGGAAGGTTGAGAGAAAGAAAGAAAAAGAATATCAATGATATAGGATTCCAATATATGTAAGGTTTATGAGTCATCTCATAAAAGGCAGTGTAATAAAGCATCAATACTGATTCATCCATAACTATATGAATCTATTCATAGAAAAAAATCAAGAGCCTCGAGCCAAAAAAGACTGAGAAGATTGACTCAAGAACAAATTTCATGAGGGGCTCCATTGTAGAATTCAAACCTAACCATTAATTGCGAAGCGATGGGAACGATGGAACCTATGAATACGTAAGATTCCATTGAAAAATGAATCCTAATAATTCATTAGGTGGGATGGCGAAACGAACCAGGGCCCAATTCATTTATTCCGAGAAGTCATGAGCTAACCCTACAACTAAAATAGATATTGAAAGAGTAAATATTCGCCCGCGAAGGTTTTTATTAGATTACTCAATCTTCTTTTACATTACTCAATCTTGTTCGATCAAATAGGATAATATGATCAAAGGCAAAACAAAATAAAGATTCGTTATAAAAAAAACGACATTATCTCATTATCTAGAAATAGAAATAATTATCTAGAAAAAAAATACATGTTTAAGTATATATCCAAACAAGATATGGAAATTTCTAATAGATTAGATGAAATCTCAAAGAATCCATGATTCAGTATATTTTCATAAAATTATCAAATTCGAATCGTTTCATTCGCGAGGAGCCGGATGATAAGAAACTCTCATGTCCGGTTCTGTAGTAGAGATGGAATTGAGAAAGAACCATCAACTATAACCCCAAAAGAACCAGATTTCGTAAACAACATAGAGGAAGAATGAAAGGAATATCTTATCGAGGTAATCGTATTTGTTTCGGTAAATATGCTCTTCAGGCACTTGAACCCGCTTGGATCACATCTAGACAAATAGAAGCAGGGCGGCGAGCAATGACAAGAAATGTGCGCCGTGGTGGAAAAATATGGGTACGTATATTTCCAGACAAACCAGTTACGGTAAGACCTACGGAAACACGTATGGGTTCGGGTAAAGGATCTCCCGAATATTGGGTAGCTGTCGTTAAACCAGGTAGAATACTTTATGAAATGGGCGGAGTAGCAGAAAATATGGCCAGGAAGGCTATTTCCATAGCGGCGTCCAAAATGCCTATACGAACTCAATTTATTATTTCGGGATAGGAACGTAGAACCAAAGGAAAGAAGTCTTGGGGATAAAAAAACAATTGCAGGTTTCTTTTTGACAAACAATATTTCTTTTTTTTTTACTTCGCCCTTTGCATTAACATTGAAAGAACAGATTAAAAATGATATGATTCAACCTCAAAGCCATTTGAATGTAGCGGATAACAGCGGGGCCCGAGAATTAATGTGTATTAGAATCATAGGAGCTAGTAATCGCCGATATGCTCATATCGGTGACATTATTGTTGCTGTGATAAAGGAAGCATTACCAAACACACCTCTAGAAAGATCAGAAGTGATCAGAGCTGTAATTGTACGTACTTGTAAAGAACTTAAACGTGACAACGGTATGATAATACGATATGATGATAATGCTGCAGTTGTGATTGATCAAGAAGGAAATCCAAAAGGAACTCGAGTTTTTGGTGCGATTGCCCGAGAATTGAGACAGTTAAATTTCACTAAAATAGTTTCATTAGCACCTGAGGTATTATAAGAT